TCGTAATGTAAAATAGAATTCGGATCCAAATTACATAGAATATTTTTTTAGAATCTAAATAGGATTGTCTATAATGATAGACAAATGAAAAACTTTCTCAAAATCTCATCCACTTGAAATTTTCAAAATAGCTCGGCAACTTTACCCCATTGAATTTGAATAAGTAAACAATTGAAGTGTATTCGAGGCACCAACGAAATCGAGTGTTAACTCCCATTTACTATTGAATTAATTAACTGATCGGCGTGCTATCGGACGTTTATTTTGAATTTGATAATTTTAATTTTCACAAATTTCGACATTTTTTTATTTTATTATTATGAGATATTATGATAATTAATCCTACTACTTCTGGGTCTGGGATTTCCACGATTGAAAAAAAAAACCTGGGGCGTATCGTCCAAATCATCGGCCCGGTACTAGATGTAGGCTTTCCACCGGGCAAGATGCCTAATATTTATAACGCTCTGGTAGTCAAAGGTCGAGATACTGTTGGTCAACCAATTAATGTGACTTGTGAGGTACAGCAATTATTAGGAAATAATCGAGTTCGAGCTGTAGCTATGAGTGCTACAGACGGTCTGATGAGAGGAATGGAAGTGATTGATACAGGAGCTCCTCTAAGTGTTCCCGTCGGTGGAGCAACTCTGGGACGCATCTTCAACGTGCTTGGAGAGCCTGTTGATAATTTGGGTCCTGTAGATACTCGTACAACATTTCCTATTCATCGATCTGCGCCTGCCTTTATCCAATTGGATACAAAATTATCTATTTTTGAAACAGGAATTAAGGTAGTAGATCTTTTAGCCCCGTATCGCCGTGGGGGAAAAATCGGACTATTTGGTGGGGCTGGGGTTGGGAAAACGGTACTCATTATGGAATTGATTAACAATATTGCCAAAGCCCATGGGGGTGTATCCGTTTTTGGCGGAGTGGGTGAGCGTACTCGTGAAGGAAATGATCTTTACATGGAAATGAAAGAATCGGGAGTTATTAACGAAGAAAATATTGCAGAATCAAAAGTGGCCCTGGTTTACGGTCAGATGAACGAACCGCCGGGAGCTCGTATGAGGGTTGGGTTGACTGCACTAACAATGGCGGAATATTTCCGAGATGTTAATGAACAAGACGTACTTCTATTTATCGACAATATCTTCCGCTTCGTCCAAGCAGGATCCGAGGTATCGGCCTTATTGGGTAGAATGCCTTCCGCGGTTGGTTATCAACCCACCCTGAGTACCGAAATGGGCTCTTTACAAGAAAGAATTACTTCTACCAAAGAAGGGTCGATCACCTCTATTCAAGCAGTTTATGTACCTGCAGACGATTTGACCGATCCCGCTCCTGCTACGACATTTGCACATTTAGATGCTACTACCGTACTATCAAGAGGATTAGCTGCCAAAGGCATCTATCCAGCAGTAGATCCTTTAGACTCAACTTCAACCATGCTTCAACCTCGGATCGTTGGTGAGGAACATTATGAAACTGCACAAAGAGTTAAGCAAACCTTACAACGTTATAAAGAGCTTCAGGACATTATAGCGATTCTGGGGTTGGACGAATTATCCGAAGAGGATCGTTTAACCGTAGCAAGAGCGCGAAAAATTGAGCGTTTCTTATCACAACCCTTTTTTGTAGCCGAAGTATTTACCGGTTCTCCTGGGAAATATGTTGGTCTAGCAGAAACCATTAGAGGGTTTCAATTGATCCTTTCGGGAGAATTAGATGGTCTTCCTGAACAGGCCTTTTATTTGGTAGGTAATATTGATGAAGCTACCGCGAAGGCTATGAACTTAGAAATGGAGAGCAATTTGAAGAAATGACCTTAAATCTTTGTGTACTGACCCCTAATCGAATTGTTTGGGATTCAGAAGTGAAAGAAATCATTTTATCTACCAATAGCGGTCAAATTGGTGTATTACCAAATCATGCCCCTATTGCTACAGCTGTAGATATAGGGATTTTGAGAATACGCCTTAAGGACCAATGGTTACCGATGGCTCTGATGGGTGGTTTTGCTAGAATAGGCAATAATGAAATCACTGTTTTAGTAAATGATGCGGAAAAGGGTAGTGATATTGATCCGCAAGAAGCTCAGCAAACTCTTGAAATAGCAGAAGCTAATTTTAGAAAAGCTGAAGGAAAGAGACAAATAATTGAGGCAAATCTAGCTCTCCGACGAGCAAGGACAAGAGTAGAGGCTGTCAATGCGATTTCATAAGCAGTTGGTGCGTTCGAATAATCAAAGGAGGCTCGTTTTCTAAACCCTATTTCGATTGGATTCTGCTTGATTGGATTCACTTGACAGAGTCCAATTTTTCTATAACACATTTCAAAAATGAAATAGAAATCAATAAGAATACAAAATCAATAAAAAGAAAAGAGAGTAGAGCAAAAAACTTATTAGATACCGGAGTCCCTGGTATCTAATAAGTCCTACCTACTATTGGATTTGAACCAATGACTCCCGCCGTATGAAAGCAACACTCTAACCACTGAGTTAAGTAGGTAATTTATCATCCCAAAGATAACCAAATGAAACCCATCCCATCGATGGATTATAAATATCATATTCCTTATAAGCAATAATTAAGCAATACTAATCCAAGCAATACCACTCAAAAATTTCGGATGTTGGATCATAGAATATTCGCCTTGACAAGAAATTATATACATGGTAAAATACGCATCAAAAGTACTAAAAGTACTAAGGGCTATAGCTCAGTTGGTAGAGCACCTCGTTTACACACGCGCCAATGCTTTTCGGGGGAATCCATCATACACTCAAATAAATTGATTTTATTACGAAATCGATGTCTTACTCCATAACTTTGAGAGAACAATAGCCTGACAAATGATTCGGTCCGATTTTTGTGCCCTTTTATTATTTTAGGTGACAAACAGGCCCTATCGTTGATTTGAGATATTGATAAGGTGAATACCAGTGCATTCAATGCTAGGCATAATGAGTATAAGGTCCTCAAAAAATCTCTTTTCGTCCTATGAACTTTAAGGTGTATGGAGTTTCATATTTGATTTTCATTTTAAAACGAACGACAGAGACTTCATTTAACTTAAAACGATCTAGCCCAGAGGCAGACCTACGTCAAGATAATCCCACCCTTGAAACACTTTGGTAGTGCTCCTGGACCAGAATCCCAAATAATGAATCAGAGCACATGGAGCCATCTTCTTATCTTATTTTTCTGTCAAGAAAAAAATATGGTGGATTGGCTGATATTTCTATCAGTTAATGAAAAAGCCCAATGCAAAAAAATGCATGTTGGGTTTTTGAAGCAGTTCAGATCATTTTGATAATAATCAGTTTGATCTGTTTTACCGAGAAGGTCTACGGTTCGAGTCCGTATAGCCCTAGAGCCCTATAAATATTAAATAGAAAATAAAAAAAGAATGAAGATTTGCAAATCTTCATTCTTTTTTGGTACTTGTAACTGACCGGTTGGTTTGTCCAAAGAACATTCTTCTTAAAAACTCACTCGTAGGAATCGTTTTAAACAGAAGAGAAAACTCAAATAAAAACGTATCTCAAGGGATGGAATCTATCCAATCGTGGATAAACAAACTAACTTTTCGCCATTAATCTTAATGAAATTCTATATGAATTTACCTGTCCACCATAATCAAGGGGTTAAATTAGTTAACCTACTTTTCTTTGGTATAACTAACCTTAATGAATTTAAGAAGTAAAAGACATGCGTCTGGCGAAAAACTCTTTTGAGTTTTTCACATCGATATAGGGGACAAGCTAAAGTTTGTTGAAAAAAGAATCCAGTTTCTGTGTCAACTAAAATAAGCTTTTTCTTCGTACACCTTAGCTAGACCTAGCGAAGCACAACAAAAAAAGGGGGAATGATCTTCTTTTTCTATATTCAATCAAGAGAAAACCCTACCCCGATTCTAATAAACGGAATATACACACACTAAGATTAAGATATTCGAAATCCTGAGATGGAAATACCTATCGATTCTCTTACATTTGAATATTTATTTCATTCTAAACCATTAATAAAAAACGACAAAAAGACCTCTTTTTATTCAAAGACCAAAAAGAATAATAATCTTAAACACAAAATAATAATTCTATTTTTTTCTTATTTGGAAAATTTGGAAGTCGCTTTCTTTAGCCGGAATCCTAGGTGAAAAGAAGAAAATTTGTCTAAGCGTAACATATAGAGTTATACTAACTAAAGAAATTAAAGAAAATTGAAATAAAAAAATACAGTAAACTGGGAGTGGAAGTAGACTGGAAACAGGATCCCAGTCAAGTTATCAAGTCAGTCGATAAACCTTGAAAGGAGATACCCCCATAAATTCTTGTTTTGACTAAACAGTTCTGGATGTCTTTAGAACTTCAATTTGAGTCGATCAATCCGGTCTATTTTCCATGTTCATAGGAGTGTGTCTATGTTTTTGCTTTACGAATATGATATTTTTTGGGCATTTCTAATAATATCAAGTGTTATTCCTTTTTTGGCTTTTTTCATTTCCGGGATTTTAGCCCCACTTAGGAAAGGACCGGAGAAACTCTCCAGTTATGAATCGGGTATAGAACCAATGGGCAACGCTTGGTTACAATTTCGAATCCGTTATTACATGTTTGCTCTAGTTTTTGTTGTTTTTGATGTTGAAACGGTTTTTCTTTATCCATGGGCAATGAGTTTCGATGTATTGGGTATATCCGTATTTATAGAAGCTTTCATTTTCGTACTTATCTTAATTGTTGGTTTAGTTTATGCATGGCGAAAGGGGGCATTGGAATGGTCTTAGCTCCTGAATATTCAGACAATAAAAAGAAAAGGGAAAAAAGGATTGAAAGGGTTATGAATTCCATTGAGTTTCCTTTACTTGATCGAACAGCCGAAAATTCCGTTATTTCAACTACATTAAATGACCTTTCAAATTGGTCAAGACTCTCTAGTTTATGGCCCCTTCTCTATGGTACCAGTTGTTGTTTTATTGAATTTGCTTCACTAATA